AAAAGTTATTAGGTATTTTACTAAAAAGAGTAATCTGATCGGTAATCTAACCGATTACCAGGTATTTCACTAAGTATTAATACAGACTGGCCACGAAGATCAAGAGTAGGTGTTTCTGCGATTGATGACAGATTGTTGGGCTGGATTTTATCTGTGCTCTAAATATAATATAGTACCGGCAACCATCTTAGCTGGGCAGCTATCTACACTAAGATGTGCAGTCCATTATTAAACCTTTACTGAGCTGCATTGCCGCACTCGGTAATCTGCTGGTCTGTGCTACTGCAGTTTATTGCAGGGGGCTGCAGATAATCAATTATGATTAAATCGATTTCTCGCTGCACTGCAGCGGGGGTAATCGATTCCGATTACACTCTAATCCAAATCAATTATCTCCTTAATCCGAATCAATAACTTCTAAATTAAGGGCTGTTTCCTATGTTTGCAGCAACTCCGTTCGCTACCAACCTAATCCAAGGTCTGCAATCAGCGGAACTGCATCCAGGGATAACTATCTATTGATTACTTAACCGTTAGACTTTGCTCCCTACGTTAGCTGGTACGCTAATCTGCATTCAGCTCAACCCAACCCAACCCAACCCAACCCAACCCAACCCAACCCAACCCAGCGACTTGGTACTGGTATCACAAAGTCTTAGTTTGCTCTTACTTGGTTTTTACTGTTTTACAAGTTGGTGGTAATTCTTCGAATCCTTAGATTATTCTCTATCGAAGATATCCCCCGGATGCATTCACCCGATTAAATTATTTAAACAAAGTTTTCTGACAACAAAGGCAAGATCGTTACACCAGCCCCTATGTGAAAAAAGTAAACAGGAGAGTGCATACAGGGGTCATGGTATCGGAAATCAGCGCCTTACTTAACTGTATTGCATGCAGTATGTATAAAACGGATAATCAGACTGCCTTGGGTAAATCTAGCTAAATGGATAAATGCAGGCTAAAGACCAAATTGAGATTTTACAAATTTAATAAAATATTCTTAATAATAAAGGAAAAAATCTTAAAAATCTTATCTAAATCCCATCTTTTTAAATGCAGCCCTAAATGCTGCTGGGATGTGGCATAGGGGCGCTGATCTGCGATGGCAGATTAAATTACTGTAACGAAATTGCACTAGCGCAGCTTATTAAATTACCTGCCTCCATCTTTTTATTTATGAATGTAGCTGCAGAAAAGAAAAAAAAGATTGGTTATAAATAAGTAATTTAACGATTCAGCGGTAGGCAAACCCAGTTGCTGAGCCGGGTTAGATGCAGATTAGCAAAGCTGTTTAAGGTGGGATGCATGCGGGTATTCCAACAAAGTATTTTTAGGAATAGACTGCAGACAAGACAATTGGTGGTAGTGGGGGGAATAGATTCGGATTACCTGCATAAAGAGATGGAAAGCGAACCAAGTTGCTGGATGTAGACGAGCAGTGCAAAGTCGCAGTGCAGCGCCTAATTGTGGTATCTGAGGTGTAGTGCGGAGTTGTATAAATGGATAAGATGCAGTTATCTAAAAAAAGAATATATTATTAATAAAGAAAGGAAAGAAAAAATATAGTGCATTGGGTGGATGCCTTGGCATTGAGATAATAGGACGTTAAAAAAACGAAATGGTATGGGTAGTTAATATCAGTGACCTATACCTTTCCTAAAGGGAAAGCTGACAAGTCTATTCTTGTCTTTATAAATAACTTAGCGAACTGAAACATCTAAGTAGCTAAAGGAAAGGAAATCAACCGAGACTCCGTTAGTAGTGGTGAGCGAAAACGGATTAGGCAATATTATTAGACTTTACACATCAAGTAGAAAAGTATTGGAATAACTTGCCAAAGAAGGTGAAAGCCCTGTATATTAAAGTAGAGTTTTTAAGGAATGAGTAAAACGAGAAATCTATCTTGTTTGAAGATAGGGGAACCACCCTCTAAGCCTAAGTATTTCTCAATGACCGATAGTGAACCAGTACCGTGAGGGAAAGGTGAAATGAAACCTAATAAATAAAAGGTGTGAAAAGACCTGAAACCCGATGCTTACAATCAGTCGACGCTCATAGCTAGTTTCCTTGTAAAAAAGGTTATTGCGTATAGAGTAACGGCGTACCTTTTGCATAATGGGTCAGCGAGTCAATGTGTATAGCGAGCTTAAGCCGTTAGGTGGAGGCGTTTACAAAAGAATGTATAGATTGTGATAGAGTTATATAAATTGTACCCGAAACCGAGTGATCTAGCCATGAGTAGGCTGAAGAAATAGTAACAGATTTTGGAGGGCCGAACCCGTGTATGTGGCAAAATACTGGGATAACTTGTGGCTAGGGGTGAAAGGCCAATCAAACTCGGAGATAGCTGGTTTTCCGCGAAATCTATTGAGGTAGAGCGTATTCGTCTTATATAATAATGATGGGAGGTAGAGCACTCAATGGGCTAGGGTGGCCCAAAGCCTGACCAACCTCAACGAAACTCCGAATACCTGTCAAAATGTGGCGAATACAGACA